ATCCGACTTCTCTTTTATTGCCGGTTCTATTCGGGACAGCCCGGGTCGTGCTCTATCAAAAGAGAATTTCTATTCAATGCAAAAGTGAAGTAGGATAATTTTATGATAATTCCCTATCGACAACATATCTAAATAATAGATATCTGTGTAACAATTTATGTTCTGGGGTTTACATATACTCATATGTTTTGTTATAATTGCAATTGAGAAGGATTTTTTGATTGAAAAAATCAATACTGATTAGTTCTGTCTCAATTTGTATTTTCTTATGTCATTAGGAAAACACAATTTGAGATTCAAATCCCAGAATCGTTCATGAATTCGAAGTAAGCAGTCAATAGTTAATGGTTCAAATTTGTCGGCTGAAAATACCCATTTGATTTCTCAATAGAAAAGCGAGAGAATGTTTTTAGCATTGTGTAGTTTCAGATACTATACAATCAATCGAAGGGATGGATCAAATGCAATCAAAAGGGGGTGTGTCTTTTAGGACAAGGATTAAGGAAAACGGGATTGCAAGTACAATAAAAATTCAGTAATCCGGGAAAATTTGCATCTATTTTGTATCATTTTGGCGGCATGGCCGAGTGGTAAGGCGGGGGACTGCAAATCCTTTTTCCCCAGTTCAAATCCGGGTGTCGCCTGATCAACAAAAAACTCGAAATCTCTTCTGTTTTGCTGATATAACTCGCAGAATTCTTCCCCGGTAGAAGCCGAGGAAACCGACTGTTGATACTTTGTTTGATTCTAAGCATGCGGTCTGAAGGTTTTCTAAAAGAAAAGATTGTGAATCCTCCATCTAGGATTCAAGGAAATATTCTAATCTACTGGTAGAGGGGTTATCAAGACTTCACGATTCCCTTCTATTACTAAGGGAGTGTCTAATGACGGGATCTTGAATCAAATTGTAGAGCCTGATAGGAAATTCAATTACTAGTTTTGGAAAGGGGCGGAAGTTGCTTTATATACGACGGACTCGCGCGAATCTCTGAGTGCTCAGGTATCCATATTAGATTGGATGAATAATTGACTTTTATAGAAAAAGGGTCAAAAAGAAAGAATTTCTTTTCGGCAACCCCTAGTCAAGCCCGCTCTTTCAGAGCGATAATCGGGAAAGGAGGGTACGGATTAGATCAAATGGGGAAATAGAGGTCTGGAATAGATAGTGATTTCTCTTTTTTAGTGATTTCCCCTTTACTTACGAAGCAAAACAAAAAAAGAATAGGGCTTATTATTCTTATTCCTACATGTTCCCATTCCCTTAGAATGTTACTACGTATTTTGCTTGTGTTTAATCTTTCCCGATTCGAAATCATAGTCGATGTATTGGATTGGTTTCTCAATAGTGTTAGGTCAGAATCCCTTTTTGACTCTGCGCCATTGATTCCCCTATTATTATTGAAGAATAATGGAATAATTCCTTCGTATTTATAGAGATAGGGGACATAATTCACATGGATATAGTAAGTCTCGCTTGGGCTGCTTTAATGGTAGTCTTTACATTTTCCCTTTCACTCGTAGTGTGGGGAAGAAGTGGGCTCTAGAAGTACTACTAATTGAGTTGAGGAATCAAAGCGTATCAATTGTTTTATAGATCGTTCTGCAACGCGTTTTGAACTATTAAAAAGAATCTGCATTTCGAATCCCATTGGACTCCAATGGAGTAATCTAGGATATGAATCATACTCTTTCAATCAAAGAGATATTTCAGCGATTCCCGTGTTTGTATTTCGAAAAGAAAGGGATTCAGATGATTGGAAATTGATTCCAACCTAAAATTCTTCCGAAATTTTCTATTTCAATCAATGGAATGGGCTCTTACTATCTTTATAGATGGATACTGAGGAAGACCGGACCTTTTTTTTTGATTTCTTTCCCTCTTTACTCTTCAAAGAAGAGGTCGTTTTGTTAAGTGTATACGCACCGCACTTTCTATGAGAAATGATAGAGAGATAGTGGTTGTCTAACGAAAGACTATGCAATAATAAGATCTTGCCTCGAGCGAGTCACATATTGGACATTTAACGCTTGGTTTCTAATTTTAGAAAGGCGATTTATGCTTTATCGACTTATTTCATATCCTGGTTCGGGCGTTAAATAAAAATCGGTAAGGTTTACTCTTCCTTATTAGTAACAGGAAAGGAATTCGAATCCTAAGAGAAGAATTGTTTCCGATTCATCGGAACAAATAGATGTAGCAAATTGGGTGTTATGTCAATTCCATACAATATATGGAATTAATATACACATATATGAAGAGACTATTGTAGATTGATCTATAGAAACTTAAGCCTTTATCTTTATTCTAGATTACAACTTTATAGTCTAAGTTTATAGACTAAGAGATAGATAGTATGAACTAAATGAATCTTTCTTTCTACCATACTATCTATCTCTTAGAATACTGCCGATTAGAGTCTGCTCATTTCATTTAAGTTAAGATGTGAAATTGGAATCCTTTTCATTTGACTTCGTCAATTTTTGATAAGAACTCAGAAGG